GTCCGCTAAAATTTGTCCCTTTTTAATGCATTTCCCCTGCGAAATCCCAGGTTTTTGATGCATACAAGTATTTTTGTTGGAACGTTGATACATAACTAATGGAATGTTTATAGTGTCCCCATTACTTGAGAAAATGATCTTTTGAGTATCAGTATAAATGATCTTTCCTTCGCGTTCGGCTATAACGGAAACCCCCGAATCTAGAGCCGTTTGGCGTTCCAGCCCAGTTCCAACAATGCACTTCTCGGACCGAGAAAGCGGAACTGCTTGGCGCTGCATATTAGAGCTCATTAAAGCCCGATTCGCATCATTATGCTCGATAAAAGGAATGAGGGAAGCTCCAATAGAAAAATATTGGAAAGCAAAAATGCTTCTAAAATGAATCTGTTCCCATACAATAGTCAGGAATTCTTGACGGTATCGAGCTGGAACAACCTGCTCTTCCTGAATACCCCGATTTAAGGCCAAAGAATTTCCTGCTGCTACCATATAATATTCATCTCTATTTGGTGATAAATAAATAATCCGTGCCTCTTTTGATCTCTCAGATATTTCATAAAATGGACTCTCTATAGACCCAAAATGACCAATCCTCACATGAATAGCTAAGGATCCAATAAGTCCAACATTGATTCCTTCGGACGTGTCAATTGGACAAATACGTCCATAGTGGCTCGGATGAATATCTCGTATCCGAAAACTAGCAGTTCGCCCCGTCAATCCTCCAGGACCCAAATAACTCAATTTGCGCCCATGAACAATTTGTGTCAATGGATTAGTTCGATCCAAAACTTGAGATAAAGGGTGTAGGCCAAAAAATGATTCATAAGTAGTTGTTAATGAAGCGGAAGTGACCAAATTTTGAGGAGTCGGTATCAATTTATGCCGGATTGCTCCACATATAGTTCCTCGAACCGCATTTTCTAAACGAACAAGAGCCAATCCGAATTGATCTTGTAACAGATCTGCTACAGAACGAATACGTTTATTTTTCAAATGATTCATATCATCAAGTGTACCCATCCCAAATTTCATTCCGATCAAATGATCCGCAGCAGCCAATAGATCTCGTGGTAACAAAAATGTATTGTTCTGAGGTATATCAAGATTCAGTCTCCAGTTCATATTTCGTCGACCAATCCTTCCTAATTCACATCTTTGTTGAAAAAATTTCTTTTGTAATTCCTTACATAAGGACTCAGAAAATACCGGATCCCCACTCACGCAAGCAAATTGTTGATAAAATTCCAAAATAGCATTTTCTTTTGACCCAATTTTTTTTTTCTCCTTATCATTCGAGAAAGACAAGAAAATTTCAGGGTAACAAACATTATCTAGAATATCTCTTAGATTCGAACCCATAGCTGATGATAGAATTAGAATAGATATTTTTTGTTTCCTACTTACACGTGCCCATATCCTTGTTCTTTTATCAATCTCTAGTTCCGATCTTCCTCCCCAATCTGATATTATAGTGCTGGTATAGACATAAATTCCGTTATGGTCCAATTCGGAACGGTAGTAAATACCCGGACTTTGCAATATTTGATTGATCACAATTCTGTATATTCCATTTACTATAGAAGTTCCCAGAGAATTCATTAAAGGAATATTTCCAATAAAAACCGTTTGTTGTTGCATTTCTCTACCGGTTTTCCAAATTAATCCCGCGGGTACATATAATTCCGAAGAATATGTGAGCGATTCATACACAGCATCTCTTTCTTTTATCAAGGGCTCTACCAATTGATATCTTTCCACAAATAATTGAAATTCCATTTCTTGATCTCTATCTTCAATTTTTGGAAATTTATAAAATTCTTCCGCCAAGCCCCTATTAATGAACCTCCAAAATCCCTCAAATTGTATCTGACTAAATCCAGGTATTGTGGGCATTCCCTGATTTCCATTACGGAGCATCTTAATCTTAAGTTTCCTCTTTATTGAAAAATACCATTATTGGTTCACTATTCATCGATCCGTACGGGTCGATCTCGCAATGATGGAATGTATATTTTGTTTACTGAATCACATGAAATTTTAACCAACTCCATATATGTATTTCATACGTATGAACGGAGGCGGGGCGGAGGAATGAAGAGCACGACGCAAATTCGAATTTGCGACAAGTACAAATAGAAAAAAAATGGAGAAAACATTCCTGGAAAAAAAATAATGTCACTTACACTTATGGAGTCTTGTATAGAATATCAAAATGGATCCAATTTCTACCTATTATGATATTACGATGAGATTGGGTACCAAAAAAATAAATGGATTCAGGATGAAATCTCATCTCTATGAAAAAGACAGAATAATCAGAAGTAGTATAGAGTTTCCCTTTTTTTTTTTAGCACACTTAATTTCATGTTCAAAAAAAAATTAGCGGATTCTTTTTGGTAGTAGAATTGATAGAATATGATTGAATTGCGTAATATATTATTATAATAAGAGTCGTATTTGTTAAGTAAATGCCAATATGGTTATCGAGTTATCCGTATATCAGACCTTTTCTCGTAATTTCACTTGGGGCAACGTGGGTCACACTCTATCAAAATTCCTATTTTTATTTTCTATTTCTATTCAATAGATTCAATGAAAAATTCAAGGACGACGATTTTCTATAGGGGATATGTGCATAAGAGCAAGACCCAGCTCGCTATCTGGGAAATAATAATTTCTGTTCTGGGGTTTACATATACACATATATGTTGTTATAATTGAAAAGCATTTTTTATTGAAAATAATGGATACTGATTAGTAATAAAGAAATTTGTTTTTCTTATGCTATTAAGGAAACAAAATTTCATTTGATATAAAAATGAAAAACCGTTCACTAACTCAAAGTAAATGGTTTTTTTTTATAATTTTCCCTGAATTTTGCAGCCTGTGACCGAAAATCCTTTTTTTCCTGTTTTCAACAGAAAAGAAAAGTTTTTAAGCTATGTATATTTTGAGATTAGAATAATCTAAACTAGATCCAATAAAAATAAGAATTCATTTTTTTTTAGGATAAGTACAGTACGACCGACGGAATTCAAGATAAAAAAGAATTTGTAATAGAATATGGATAATATTTTTCTCCATTTTGGATTGGATCGAATTAGGCGGCGACATGGCCAAGTGGTAAGGCGGGGGACTGCAAATCCTTTATCCCCGGTTCAAATCCGGGTGTCGCCTGATCAACAAAAAAAGTATGTAGTAATCGTGGTGGTGGTTTCTCCGTATTCTTTCACAGAAAGACAGTAAGTCTTCGATCAAATAGGAAATATAGATATCTGATAGAAAGCCATTTATCTTGATGGTATATTTTTATGTTTTTTTCTTATGAAAGAAGGGTACCAAAACAAACAAAAGGTCTTACTATTCTTACCTGTTCTATTAGGAGCATTCCTTTGGGATTTCCAAAGGTGTGTGTATTGTATTTGTACTTAATGCTTCCTGATTCTACCAGAAATCATTATAATATAAGAAACTTGTTACAAATGTATTCATTGAATTGGTTCATCAATAGCCTTAATTCAGAATCCTATTTTGACTCTGTGCCATTGATTCCACTATGATTATTAATCAATAATGGAATAATTCCTTCATAGAGATAGGGGACATAATTCACATGGATATAGTAAGTCTCGCTTGGGCTGCTTTAATGGTAGTCTTTACATTTTCTCTTTCACTTGTAGTATGGGGAAGGAGTGGACTCTAGGGCTAGGGGACTAATTGAGTACTCGATTGAGTAATCGAGTTGTATCAATTCTTTATTGATCGTTTTGCGAAGCCTAAAAAGAAAATAACGTCTCTGTTTCAAAATTGTACTGGAATACGGGAATGAATAAGAAAATACAATTATGGCAATCATTCGATCAAACAATGAATGATTACCATAATTGTATTTCGAAACTAAAATCTACGCATGATAAGAAAATTTTTCCAATCGAATTGTTCCTAAATAGAATATTTTGGTGAATCAGCTCTTACCAATGGATATTACAATGATAAAAACCAACCCGTATTTTTTTTTTTATTTTTCTATTATTTCTTCAATCATTGATAAGAACTAATAATGAAAATTTCTTTCAAATTAATTATTTTGGCTGACTGTTTTTACGTATATGATAAGTAAAAAAGCAGTAGGAACTAAAATAAACAGTGCAGTAGCAATAAGTGCGAGAATATTTACTTCCATAATCTTCTTTTTTTTTCTTTCGCAATAACTCGGGATCTAATCCCATAGAGATGATAAATTTGACTCCTCTAAATTCAATAGGATGAATTGCATCCTGATGATACTGAAGCATATCAATATCATGAATACCAATATCTGATCTATCAAATCGATTCATCGTCGAGAATTGAATAGTATAACACAGAAAAACCTTTTATTCATACTAATGCCGTTTTTGATTGGATCATAAATCCAATGATTGGATTTTCATCTTTTTTGCCACTTTTTCTTTTCTATAAGCTATTATCTTCCTTCATACAATTTGACTACTTATACATACAATAGTATACATACAATTATGGGGTATCATACGACCGGTATTCTATGGGTCATACACAGACCCAATTCAAAGAGTAGAAGTGAGATGGAAAAAAGGAAAGATTAAGTATAAAAAATCGAATATTCAAAAAATCAAATTTACTAAATACTAAAAAGAGAGCGTTGCTTGTTTGGTCTTTTTTTTCATTAGTATCTTCTTCTTGGATCGTATACATCACAAATTCTGTATGCTATTTGAATGAGAATGAGATAGGTTGTTACCAACCATATTAATAATTGAGGAGACGCAAACAAAGCCGGAATTCAAAAAAGTGTGGTTTAGCCTGAACCTGATAAAGTACTCTTTCGAGGTAATTATATTAAGTTTATTGTGTATCATACAATAAACGAAGATAATTTGTGTCTGCACTCCCAGTAAAAATATGGACACTCTTTCATTGATCAAGAACAATCGAAAAAAGAAAGAAAGTATGGTATCTCTTAAAATACTCAATCAATATAGTCTGAATATGATAGTACCGCCGATTGTACCAACCCGCATATGGCTCTATATATAAACGGAAAGAAATTTGAATTACCATCTTTGTCTGATGAGAAACGCGAAAAAAAAGAAATAAAGACCCCCCCCGAAATTCTATTTTGCTCCCTGTCTTCCTTTTCACAGAAATGAATTGAGAAATTCATCGGATCCTAGTTCGGGACTGACGGGGCTCGAACCCGCAGCTTCCGCCTTGACAGGGCGGTGCTCTGACCAATTGAACTACAATCCCGGCGAGGTGTATGGAATACATATTCTTTCTTATGGTTTCATAAGAATATTCTACTCGTCATGTTGTAAGAGATGCACGAATGATATGTGGATATGATATCCACATAAATATGTGCTTTAGTGAGAGTGATACGAATTACTAGTAACCTGTGATTCTTTTATTGTCAAAAATGCAATAAGAAAGACCCTTTTTTTTTATCCTTTACTTAAGGACCATGAATATGGATCGTTAGAAAGATCAGAACTGCTGAGAAACATATAGATAGAGCAAAAAAAATTGACTTTTTCTCTTTATTTATTCGAATCCGGCATTTCCGTTTCTGTAGGACAAATTGATTATATCATATTCATGCATGGAGCGGCGAATTTTTGGGCCGAGCTGGATTTGAACCAGCGTAGACATATCGCCAACGAATTTACAGTCCGTCCCCATTAACCGCTCGGGCATCGACCCAGGAAGAATTCATTCTAGGCTTATTGATAATCCATGATCAACTTCCTTTCGTAGTACCCTACCCCCAGGGGAAGTCGAATCCCCGCTGCCTCCTTGAAAGAGAGATGTCCTGAACCACTAGACGATGGGGGCATATCTGCCCGGCCGTCATCATACTATGATGATAGTATGATCAGTTTTTTGGAATTGTCAATATAATCTAATGGTATGGTTATAAATCAAAAGAGTCTTTCCTACTTTCTATGTTATGGTTCGATAGATTTTTTTGTTTGATTTGATACTTCACTTCAGGAATGAAGCATCTCATACTATTCTATATAACTCTATATAACGAAAAGAAGTATAGGATTCCTTCATTCAATTCGGTCAATGATTCGGCCGACCTGAAAAAAAAAAGGGGGGTAAACCCCCATTTCATTTCTTTTTTTATTCATTGCTTCGTTTATCGTTCAGATGAAATATGCCTATCACTATCTCACACTAAGTCAGAAAATTCAAAAAACGAGAAAAATGTTCTTTTTTATAAGAATTCTATTCAGGGTATGAATCCCCCCATCACATGATTCAAGAAAATGTCTTGAATCTATGTCGATATCGGATTCGTACATGTATCAATCAAGTGAATCTCGTTCTGATGGGTCAAATCAGTAAAAGTAAACAAAGCAAGGGAGATCCGTCTTGAAACAATTCACTGCATTTTCTCAAAAAAAAGATAATAATTTGACCCCTAGGTAAATAAGATTTTTTTCTGAATGAATTCATATCTGTACGTATAGTACTATACTAGTGCATATATACATATATGCATTAGACTCCATAATGGAAAATGACTAATTCATGAATTGAATCTGGCCCTTTTAACTCAGCGGTAGAGTAACGCCATGGTAAGGCGTAAGTCATCGGTTCAAATCCGATAAAGGGCTTTTTCCGAAAAACTCAAGCCACTCAAGTACTCAAGTCTTAGTCTTCGTTTTTCAACGTAGAATAGAGATATTCTTGATAAAAAAAAGAAAAAGGTAACCACATGAGTTCTGCTTATTAGGAGTTGAGTTATAGTTAAAAAGTTGAACATTGAATCATTATCATAATGACTAATTGAACTTTTGGGGGATTACACCCTGCGGTGATATAATAGTCCTCTTCATATCTTAATTTTTCCATTTTTTTTTGTTCTGTCTGGGATAATAAATATTCTAGATATCCAATCCCTATTTTTAATCGCCAAACCAAAATATTCCTATTTCCCCATTGTTCCTATCAAACCTTCCATAAAATTATAAAAGTAAGTGGACCTAACCCATTGAATCATGACTATATCAGCTATTCTGATATATAAATTCGATTCGATATATATTAAATCGTGGAAGCAGTTTTCTTTCCTTGGAACACACGAGGCAAGAATTTTTCGATATTTCTTATTTTATCTTCTTGTTACTGGATGTTCGATAGGAATAAATCGCTATTCTTTTCCGATACATATAAAAAAAGTATATTATAATTAGATTTCGAAAATATATCTTTTTTTTTTTCAATATATTTCCTTGGTTTCAGAATCTGATATTGTTTTGTTCCGACAATGCAATAGAGAACGAATGCGAGAAAGGGACTTTCATTTTCAGTCTAAAATTATTTAATATTTCATTTAGGAGCGGGGAAATATGAGTTAGAGGACAATTCCGGGTTCAAATGGTTATGTTATTTATGTTATATAGTAATAGTAAGAACTAATCGAATCGAACTCATGGATTTACGGTTTATGTCCCACCCAATAGA